TCAATTTCGAAAAAAACTATCTACCCATCTATCTATAAAATAAATGGGGTAGATCACATGATAACTAGATAAATAACTTACGTATATGTCATGATCTCGACATATGTATATCGATCCATATTGGTTAATTTATAGACATAGATACTCATCAAAAAATTCATCATGTGCCAGGAACCAGATTTGAACTGGTGACACGAGGATTTTCAGTCCTCTGCTCTACCAACTGAGCTATCCCGACCATTCCCCTTTCTGGTGCATCATCTCCTCATTTTACTAGATAACTGGGGTTTATGTCAATTAAAATTAAAAAAGGACGAAAAGTATTATAAAGTCTTATCTAGGTACCGGAATTTCTTGGGTCTTCAAAAAGAGGGACTTTGTCTATAAGTTTTAGTACGAGTAATGCTATGGATTGTGAATCACTCAAATGAGTACTACTTATTCATTATTCAAAGATATTTATTTGTACGTATCTAATATATATTACAAGTCTTTTGATATGAGAAAACCTTTTACGTCCGGATCGATCCATTTCATTTTCATTTGGAAAAGAGAAAAAAAGAGAACCATCTAATGAAAAAAAGATAACTAGTTAGGGAGTGAAATAAGCTTTTGGGGATAGAGGGACTTGAACCCTCACGATTTTTAAAGTCGACGGATTTTCTTCTTATTATAAATTTCATTGTTGTCAGTATTGACATGTAGAACTGGACTCTCTCTTCATTCTCGTCCGATTAATCAGTTCTTCAAAAAATCTATCAGACTATGGAGTGAATGGTTTGATGAATGAATATTTGATTCTTTTTTCAACTTGGAATCGATTCACAATCACAAGAATTCTTCGATTTTTTTCTCATATAAATTTTTTCATTTCATAAATATATAAAAATGAGAAAAAAAAAATACCGATTCAGGTTGTTATTAATTATTTGATATAGTTGAGTACGTATATGCTTCACCCTTTTTTTTTGGATTGGAATTTTGATGGAAGAATTCTGATAACAACACAGCACAGTCAACCCCATTTGTTAGAACAGCTTCCTTTGAGTCTCTGCACCTATCCTTTTTTTCTTGCTTTCTGAACCTTTTCTTTTGAAAAGAAAAAAGGAGTTGGCTCAGGATTGCCCATTTTTTTAATTCCAGGGTTTCTCTGAATTTGAAAATTTGCACTTAGTAGGTTTCCATACTAAGGCTCAAGCCAATTAAGTCCGTAGCGTCTACCGATTTCGCCATATCCCCTTTTAGTTTATTTAAGATTAAGATTAGGATCTCAGTGTGATGTCCTTCCCCTTTAATTTGTTCATTTATGCCAGAACCATCGAATTCCTTAGATTTGCTATGGATTACTATACCGAAGGGTGTTTCCTCCTATTTTATTTTTTGTCTATCTTCTTTCATCTCTATCGGAAGCCTATATTTGTGATCGGTCTAATCAGAAATGATTCTATCATTTCTGTAGCTGCAATTCAATATGGATGGATATATACCATATATATGGTCCTCTTCTTTCATTTTACCATGCAATTTGTAATACTCAAAGGGTCGATTCTTTGTTTTTCATCTTAGTCTCTGAATAAAAGCATAAGAATATCTTATTATGTTATTATAATTAGGATTAGGTTTTCTTAGGACAAACTTCTATAACTAAAATAGAAAATTTTAATTCTATTTATTTTAATTATATTAGTATTTTTTTATATTAATATTTTTATTATATTAATAATGAAATTTTTTTTCAAATTGAAATTGAATTTCAATAGAATCTAATTGTTCTAGACGAAAAATATTCTATTTATATATATATAAATTATAAAAATGAAAAAGATAAAAATAAACTAAATTCAATATTTATTTGAAATTCATATTCGAAAAGATGAAAAAAAAAAAGAATAGTTAATAGCTAAGCCTAAACTAAGATATAGTTTATTTATTGATTATTGAATTCTTATACATGTAGAATTTCTGTGAGCCCGCTTAGCTCAGAGGTTAGAGCATCGCATTTGTAATGCGATGGTCATCGGTTCGACTCCGATAGCCGGCTTTTTTCTATTTTTATTTATTTGTTCGATTTTTTTATTTTACATGATGGATAATTTTTTTAAATCAAAAAACAAAGAATAAGGGCGCCTTTTCCCTTTTTAAAAAAGTTAAAAAGTTACCAACCTATTATGTCGTAGAAATTTCCAACTATGAAAAAAGGAAAAGAAAGAGTCTTTTTCCTGATTTGTTCTGCCGAGCTTTACCCCTTTTTTTTTACTTACATTTTTAAATTTTAATACAAAAAAATATATAATACAAAACTGGGTTCGTATATGATATTTATACACTTCATCTCATTATTTATTGTATTACAATAAATAATGAGATTTAACTTCATTTAGTTTTATTTAATTTAGTTTTATTTTGTAAAATGAAATATATATATATAAATTATTAAATTTAAATAAAGAAAATAAATTAAGGAGTCTTTATGTCGCGTTACCGAGGGCCTCGTTTCAAAAAAATACGTCGTCTAGGGGCTTTACCTGGACTAACTAATAAAAGGCCTAGAGCCGGAAGTGATCTTAGAAACCAACCGCGTCCCGGGAAAAGATCTCAATATCGTATTCGTCTAGAAGAAAAACAAAAATTACGTTTTCATTATGGTATTACTGAACGACAATTACTTAAATACGTTCGTATCGCCAGAAAAGCCAAAGGGTCAACAGGTCAGGTTTTACTACAATTACTTGAAATGCGTTTGGATAACATCCTTTTTCGCTTGGGTATGTCTCCAACTATTCCCGGAGCCCGCCAATTAGTTAACCATAGACATATTTTAGTTAATGGTCGTATAATAGATATACCAAGTTATCGTTGCAAACCCCAAGATACTATTATGGCGAGGGATGAACAAAAATCCAGAGCTCTAATTCAAAATTATCTGGATTCATCCCCCCGTGAGGAATTGCCCAAACATTTGACTCTTCACCCATTTCCTTATAAAGGATTAGTCAATCAAATAATAGATAGTAAGTGGGTGGGTTTGAAAATAAATGAATTGCTAGTGGTAGAATATTATTCCCGTCAGACTTAACCCTAAATAAAATACAACGAGTTCGGACAATTTGACCCCTTTCTTTCACCAAACTAAATTAACTTAAAGTTTCAAGTTAAAGTCAGGGGTTTAATCCGGATTTTTTCCCACTCATATATCCTACCCCGTCCCAGATTTTTCCTATTCATGTATCATAGATCGGCAGAAATATTTGAATTCCTTGTCCATTCTTTCTAGTATTTTAGGTACCGCTAGAAATAGAATATATCAAAATAAAAAAAAAAAGAAGGACCTAACTGTTAGGTTCTAATAATGGTATTTCTTGTTGTTTGATTTGTTACAGTTAGGGATGTTGACGAATTAGGTGAAAAGTACGGAAAGAGAGGGATTCGAACCCTCGGTAAACAAAAGCCTACATAGCAGTTCCAATGCTACGCCTTGAACCACTCGGCCATCTCTCCTACACAATACAAGAACGATTATGACTCAGAAACCGAAAAAATAGCGAGACATTACTATAATTCGTATTTCTATTAATATTTAATATTCTATTTTTGTTTGGTTTGGATAGGTACGACCAAATAGACCGGATTAAATCAATGAATTGGAACGAATCAACTGATTGATTGGTTTATGTTTTTTAGACCATGTATGATTAATGGATACTCTTCGACCATAGTATAGTTCTATTTCGATTTAGACTACAATTCCATAAAAATTATAAAATTCCTTTCTAGTTTTAAAGTTCTCACCAACAAATCCCTTATCTCATCGATCTATTACAAATTAATGAATCGTCCCATGGATATTTCTATTTAATTGTATAGTGTATACTTGCTATGGACACAACAAAAATAAACGGTTATTCTATTTCCATCATAGAATGATTATTCGATTCTTTTTCTTTTCCTCTTTGGATCCCCTTCCTTTTTAGATCATAATTCAATCAAAACTTTTTTTGACCTAATCGAAAAATTCCTTGATTCTTCCGCTTCAATGAAATAGGAATAGTTCCTATACTACTACATTTTCTTTTTATGAATTCGAATGGTATTCAACTATTTCTTATTGATTTTTGAAAAAGTAACAATTTTGGAATAAAAAAAAATATAAAATATTAAGTCATTAAGTATAAAGGTTCGTATCTTTATGTAAATTTCTTTTGTTTGGAAATGAATCTGTTTTTATGTTACTTCGTACTGTACAAATCCTTTGTTTGTGGAATCGTTTTCCCACAAGGGGAAATTATAGAATGGATTGATACCTATGCCGAGATCGCGGATAAATGGAAATTTTATTGATAAGACCTTTTCAATTGTGGCCAATATCTTATTACGAATAATTCCGACAACTTCAGGAGAAAAAGAGGCATTTACTTATTATAGAGATGGTGTGATTTGATTTTTTTTTTATTTAGTTAATTTGACGGCTCCTAGTTTTACGAGAAAGGCACACGATTCGGGATAGCAAAGAAAAAATATTCTTATTCTATATTTATAGAAATAAACCTACGCTTGTTGAAGGTGAAGTTTAGAAATAGAACAATTCCTTCTGTCGTGTATCCCCGATTGATGCAGCCTCAGATACTATGCTTCAGTTATCGATTTTAGTATTGAGCGAAAGGTTACGTCTATGTGTTCTATATTACAGGTCAATCTACTTCCTAGTAATGTAATCCTAGTAATGTAATATAGTACCAATAGGCGGCATAGGGGAAGAAGCACTACATCTAGCAATCGACAACACGAAAGCTTTGTTAAAAATTACCTACCTATTACCCTTTCTTATTCTTATCTGGATTGGGACAAAAAAAATGGTTGGGACAACGAACATCCATCTCGTTCGTACATTGGATACCCATATAACCATCGAAGACTGTTGAAGTGACTATTTCCTGGAAATTAGGAAGCGTTGAGGACAAATGAATTGTTGGAGTTATCCTTTATGTTTATTACCAAGGCGT